TGGGGCAGACCAATCACTTCCTGAAAGCATCCTATACTTTGTATTACTTCTATTTATTTTCTATTTCTAGTTAGTATTTCTATTTATTTTCTATTTCTAGTTAGTATTTTCATTATTTAAATGAAATTCCATTAAAAAATAATAGAATAGATAAATATCTAATTTTAACATAGAATTATACTTCTATATAATAAAAAAAAATTGCTTCTATATAATAAAAAAAAATTGTTTCTAGATTCTATTCTAGAATGCTTGTTATAGAATTGCGATTAGAATGAATGATTTCTGAATAGAAAAAATGACGAATCCAAAATTTTGTGGAATTATGTTATGAAAGGCGAAAAGACCTTTCGGGTCTGGTCAGACCATTACATTATATTGACAATTTCAAAAAACTGTTCATACTATACCATGAGCGTAGTATAATATGAGGGCGGTCGGGCAAGTATGCCCCCATCGTCTAGTGGTTCAGGACATCTCTCTTTCAAGGAGGCAGCGGGGATTCGACTTCCCCTGGGGGTAGGGTACTACGAAAGGAAGTTGATCATGGATTATCAATAAGCCTAGAATGGATTCTTCCTGGGTCGATGCCCGAGCGGTTAATGGGGACGGACTGTAAATTCGTTGGCAATATGTCTACGCTGGTTCAAATCCAGCTCGGCCCAAGAATTCGCGGATCCACCATGAAATAATATAGACGATTTGTTCTTCATAAATTCCGGCTACGAAAGAATATCAAATTTTTTCATATATCCCTACCGCTTTATTTTCTCTGTTCTATTAATTTAATTTGTTACTACAAATTCGAATTTTGCTAACGACCTAATTTCATATCAGGATTTCTAAGTATAAAGTGTAAGGAAAAGAGGAAATCATTTTTTTTTTTTTTCATTAAAAAATGGGTTTTCACTTCACTTGAGTTGGAGATAACGAATGGATTACTAGTAATCCATATTGCTCTCACTAAAGTACCCACGCAGAGAGATAGCAATATATCATTCACACCTTACAGTTACAAGACAGCGATTCTAATCTAAATAGAAATCGTTTCCATGCAATCAATCAGAAGAGTATTATATTCTATATACACTTTATTTCCCTGGGATTGTAGTTCAATTGGTCAGAGCACCGCCCTGTCAAGGCGGAAGCTGCGGGTTCGAGCCCCGTCAGTCCCGACGGAATCAAATCCAATAAAAAATACATTAATTCTTTTCTCCTTTTGAATTTGAAAGGGATATAAATAGCGAATTTCATTCGCAACGCCGACGGGTATTCCTCTTTTTTTATTTATTTTCAATTTTCGTTTCACATTTCTCATCAAACAAATACGAAAATTTCAATATAATCAATATTGATGGTAGAGAGACGTATGTGGATTACTACAATTATCGGTAGAATCCTATTTTGGGATTCTAAGAGATACCGAAAACATACTAGGTTTGACTTTTGCGATTGTTCCTGATGCGTGTAATAGAATAGAATAGATTACCATATATTTATTTAATAGATACCGGTAATACATACACAAATGGAATTCATTTCTTGTACGATCCAAAATGAATTTACCATTATTAGAATACTTTGACTTGTACGATTCAAACTATTTGCCTTTTTGGTTCCAAGTTTATGTAACTTCGATTACTAGTTTGAATTTGAAACAATCTATCTCATTCAAATTGAACACCGATCTTTTGATATATGTATCCCATTATTAATCCATATAAATATAAAGAGTATATTAATGAAATAAAGATCACAACCTCTCTAAGAGAGGGGGGATCAATAATTTTTTTTTTTAAGGGGGTACTTTCGCAAAAAGAAAAAATTCTAAAATAGTTAATAGAATATTCAATATTGTTTTATCCCTTATATTTGTACTTATTTTTATCATACTTATTTGTTTTCCACAACAATTAGATCATTTAATTTAAAAAAGTACTTAAACCCTTCTTTTCTATTTCGCTTCTATTCTTTGTTTGGTTTTGTTTGTAACCAATGGAAATAGAAGGGTGGTTAAATGATACTTAAGCAAATAATTGTCTAAGAGAGGCGATAGGCTATAGAAAAACAAGAATGGAAAAAAGGAGAAATCAAAATCCAAATACAAAAGAAAAATAAAAGGGTTGTATCAGGATACCAATTTTTTATTCGGTATGGATAAAAGATCTTCCTATGTTATACTATTCAATTCTCGACGATAAATTGATTTGATAGCTCAGATATTGTTATTCATGATATTGATCCGATTCAATATCATCGAGGTGTAATTCATCCCATTGAATCGACGGGCGAAAGAATTATCATCTCTATGGGATTAAATCCCGAGTTATTTCCAAATAAAAAAAAAAAACAATGAGATTATGGAAGTCAATATTCTCGCATTTATTGCTACTGCACTTTTCATTCTAGTTCCTACTGCGTTTTTACTTATAATATACGTAAAAACCGTCAGTCAAAGTGATTAATTTGAATCAAACTTGACTTCTTTTCTTAGTCAATGATTGAAGAAAAAAAAGAATTTGCATCTCTCGTCTTAAATGGACTCAAATTTGCGGTATAGTATTCTATGAGATCCGATAGCCCTTATGGGAGATGAATCTTTCTCCCATAAGAGCTATTGTTGTAATGGAACAAGTTGTATTTTTATTTACACTATATAAAAATACAGGATTAATATAGATTAATTTATAATAGGATAGGAATTTCGGTATCCATCGAAAGAATCAATGATATTGTTGTAATGGAACAAGTTGTATTTTTATTTACACTATATAAAAATACAGGATTAATATAGATTAATTTATAATAGGATAGGAATTTCGGTATCCATCGAAAGAATCAATGAGAAAAATGGGCGTATATTAAGAAAAAAAAAATTACTCTATTTTTTTTTCTTAGCATTCCGAAGAAGTAATTGATCGAACAGTTAACGGATGAACCAAAAGGTTCTCTGAGAATTCAATCAATTTCTTCAGATTTTGAAAAAAAAAAGACTAAAATCCATCATTTTTCACTCTTGAGTCATAATATGAAATGAGTCAACAAAGCATAAATCCAATTTTTCAAATAAAATAAGAAAACAAGTGATAAAGTAAGTACGCAATATGTGAGGTAAGATCATGCGCATTCGCTCTTTGAAAGCTATGTATATCTTACTATGTACATCTTATTATGTATATCTTATTTCCCATACAAAATGGGTATCCACGTCATAAGAGAACTTTTTTATCTTTGACCAGTAAAGAAAAAGAGGTAAACAAATAAAAATAAAATAAAAAGACTTTGCAAAACGATCTAGAAAAGAATCAATAGGGTTTGATTCCCCAACTCAATTAGTAGTACCTCTAGAGTCCACTTCTTCCCCATACTACCAGTGAAAGGGAAAATGAAAAGACTACCATTACAGCAGCCCAAGCAAGACTTACTATATCCATGTAAATTATGTCCCCTATACTATACCTATGAAGGAATTATTCCATTATTGTTCACTAATAATAGTGAAATCACTGGTGCAGAGTCAAAAAGGGATTCTGACCCACCACCGTTGATGAAAGGATTGTTTCTAACAAGTTCTTAGAGAATATGATTTTTCTAGTAGAATCGGGAAAACATTAAGCACAAGTAAAATAGGCAGTGACCTTTTGCAAGTATAAAGGGAATTCCCTATTGTTTTTTTTTTTTCTTGTACCTAATTAAGATTAGGCTAAAAATATAGAATCAAGATAGATCATTATCTATCACATACCTTTATTTCCCATTTGATCTAATCCTTACTGTCTAGGGCTAGGGGTTGTTTCTGTGAAACAATTGGAGGACATTCTTGACTAGGGTTTACTGATAAGAATTGATTTTTGCATTTGATATAGAAAGCCAATTTTCCATCAAATTCAATATTTATTGAATGCCTCAATACATAGAGAACTACTATGAGTCTGTCTAGAAAGTATCTTCAGTACCTTCCACAACCACTAATTACATTTTTCATCGGCCTATCCAATCTAATTCAAAACATAGTAATTAAAACACTACATTAGTATACATTAGTGGGAAGTGGGAAATCTTTATGTAAAAGTCCTTCCACTACGATATCCTTGAATCCTAGAGGCAAGGATTTACAGCACTTTAGCTCGCACCCAGATATTTAGAATCGAGCAAGTATCAAGAGTCCCCTTCCTCCGTTTGATTCTGCTCCGGAAAAATTTCCCCAGTTATATCAAAAAAAAATAAGGGAGTTTCCGTTTTTTGTTAATCAGGCGACACCCGGATTTGAACTGGGGAAAAAGGATTTGCAGTCCCCCGCCTTACCGCTCGGCCATGCCGCCAAAATGATGCCATACGAAATAGATGAAAATCTTCCCCCTTTGCTTGGGGTGGAGGAATTACTAAACTTCTTTTTTTTTTTTTTGTTCTTTCATCTTGTATCTAAAGACCTTCCCTTTCTTTTCTATTGAAAAACCACATTTTGTTTTTTGGTCATAAAATCAAAAATTCGGGACAAATTGGAACCATTAACTATTAAATGCAACTGTCAATTCAGAAATGATTCTTGGATTTGAATCGAAAATTTTCTTATATAATGAAAAGTAGTCTTTTCATTATATAAGAAAATAGAAATTGATACAAATTGATACATAAGTAATCAGTATTGATTCTTTGCAATAAAAAAACCCTTTCCAATTTCAATTATATCAGCAAATAGACGTATATGTAAACCCCGGAACATAAATTGTTCTAGGGTATCTTATTTATATAAGAATAAGATGCCTATAGGCAATTCTCAGGAAATTACTAATAGTCCTTAAATTTTTCATTGAATAGATTGAATAGAAAATCGAAATTGATATATATCACTTTCCCGAATAGAACTTGAAATAAGGGAGGAAATCAATATAGATAGCTATCTACACATGTTTAATAAATACAAGCCAAGCCCTCTTACTATGTTATACACTTCAATCATATTCTACTAAAATATAGGTAAAATTTTTTCTTTTATGAGA